GACCTTACGATATACAAAATATAAACATAAGAAGAGAAGATCGAAAGAAGACTAAACAACTTATCTATTCTATTATTTCTTGTTGGAGCCATAGGCTGAATTATGGATCCTTGGGATTGGATTGGTGGATCATTTTATATTCCTTAGTTTCAGTCCATAGATCAAGCCAAGGGAAAGGATCCCTTCTACCCCTATCCTGTATATTGTCTTTTTCGTTCCCTGTTGTAATAGAAACTCATTTTCTTATTTAACTATATGACTCGAGATTCTACGAGACGAGAATTCATTTTTAATTTATGGGAAGAAACAACTATGTATCTTTTTGATGATAATTGAAAGTTTTACATGATAGAAACCTGTCTTTATATATCTTTTTTTGAGGAAAAGATTCTATCATAATCACTATCATTATAATGATTTTTTCTTCATCGAATGACTATTCATCTCTTAGTATTAGGTTTTCATAAAATAGGGGGCAGAAAGAATCTATGGAAAAATGTTGGTTCAATTCGATGTTGTCTAACAAGAAGTTAGAACATAGGTGTGGACTAAGTAAATCAATGGCCAGTGGAAGTGAAGAAACTATTATAAATAATGTGGAGAAAAAGATTAATAGTTGGCACAGTTATAGTTTCAGTAATATGAATTATCTAAATTATTTATTTGATAGCAGGAATATTTGGAGTTTGATCTCTGATCATACTTTTTTAGTTAGAAATAGTAATGGTGACACTTATTCTGTATATTTTGATATTGAAAATCAGATTTTTGATATTGAAAATGCTAGTTATTTTTTGAGTGAACTAGAGATTCTTTTTCCTAGTTATTTGAATAGTGGATCTAATAGTAGTAATTACTACTATTATTATTCCATGTATGATACTCAATCTAATTGGAATAATCACATTAATAGTTGCATTGATAGTTATCTTCGTTTTGAAATCAGTCTTAAAAGTGACATTTACAGTGGTATCGACAGTTACATTTCTAGTTTCATTTGTACGGAAAGTAGAAGTAGTATTGAAAGTGTAAATTCTAGTATCAAAACTAGTAGCAGTTATTTCAATATAAGAGAAATATCTAATGATTTCGATATAAATACAAAATACAAACAGTTATGGGTTCAATGTGAGAATTGTTATGGATTAAATTATAAAAAATTTTTTAGTTCAAAAATGAATATTTGTGAACACTGCGGATATCATTTGAAAATGAGTAGTTCAGATAGAATTGAACTCTTTATTGATCCTGGCACTTGGGAGCCTATGGATGAAGATATGGTCTCTATGGACCCCATTGAATTTCATTCAGAGGAGGAACCTTATATAGATAGCATCTCTTTTTCTCAAATAAAAACGGGTTTAACTGAAGCTGTTCAAACGGGCATAGGTCAACTAAATAATATTCCCATAGCAATTGCAGTTATGGATTTTCAGTTTATGGGAGGTAGTATGGGATCCGTAGTAGGTGAAAAAATCACCCGTTTGATTGAGTATGCTACTAATCAATCTATACCTGTCATTATTGTGTGTACTTCTGGAGGAGCACGCATGCAAGAAGGGAGTTTGAGCTTGATGCAAATGGCTAAAATATCTTCTGCTTCATATGATTATCAATCAAATAAAAAGTTATTCTATGTATCAATCCTTACATCTCCTACAACTGGCGGAGTTACAGCAAGTTTTGGTATGTTGGGAGATATCATTATTGCTGAACCTAATGCCTACATTGCTTTTGCGGGTAAACGAGTAATTGAACAAACATTGAAAAAGACAGTACCCGACGGTTTACAAGTGGCTGAGTATTTATTCCATAAGGGCTTATTCGACCCAATTGTACCACGTAATCCTTTAAAAAGTGTTCTGAATGAGTTATTTCAGCTACATGGTTTCCTTCCCTTCAATCAAGATTAAAAAAAAGATTCTCAAAAAGATTGAAATTCTTCATTTTCAAATGGAAGTATAGCACTAGCTTCAGTTATTTTTATTTGTAGCGAATAAGCATTTATTTCATTATAAAAAACTAAGAAGATGGTGTTTTCTTTGGGGACATCAGTTAGAAGTGTAGTAAGATTCAGAAGTTTTGGATAATGACTTTTTGCCCCGAATCCTTTTTTTATTTTACCTCTCTTCCTGATTAGGAATAAGCATCCCTCTATTGACAAGATAAAAAAGAATTTATTTCTCCTTCCGATAAATCCGGGAAATAAAAATAAATTTCTCCGTCCTTTTGACATATTCATATATAGAACAACGAAAAATAGATAAAAAAAGATATCGAAAAAATGAAAAGAAAATATGAAATAAAAAGAAAGAAGAAATCTAAAATAAAATAAAGAAAATAGAAATATTAAAATAACAAATAATAAGAATATATAAGTTCTTTCTATTTAACGAAAAACCCCCGTTTTTCACTAGGAATCCCTGCTTGTTGGATAAGATTGGTTAAAGTCGGGAACTCATAAGAAACTGTTTTCTATCCTTTCAAAACAAAAAAGATGTTTTGAAAGGAAAGACGATGAAGATAAAGATGGGAGAAGAAGAATCCAATTTATGAAAGCGGATTCTCATACATATTCGTATATAAAGAGGAATAGGTACACTTCATTTAGTTATACATTCGTGAAATACTTCATATTAAGATTCTATTAATATTCTTTATAATAGATAGACTTATCATAAGATATCTTTATAATTAGAATTTATAATTATAATAGATACAAATATGAAATCGAGGTACCCATTCTATGATAGATTTGAACTTTCCCTCTATTTTTGTTCCTTTAGTGGGCCTAGTCTTTCCGGCAATCGCAATGGCTTCTTTATCTCTTTATGTCCAAAGAAATAAGATTGTCTAAATACGATGGGACCAAATCTCATCAATTTCTTTCAACACTGGATCATCATACAGATACTCTTCTTTTAATTTAATATGGTAGGATATATGTGATATGTGGCCTTTCCGAAAACAAATGGAAGAGTTGTTTTGTTATGTATGCCGATGCATAATATACGCATTAATGCGTGTATATGCGATTATAGCTTAATCAATTTAATGATTAAATTAAAAATGATCATCAGCAAATCTTTTTTGAAAAATATTTGAAATAAAAACTCAATGTATCTAACCAATTATTCCTAAAGGTTCCCGAATGCTGCTAGTTGATGAAAGTTACTTCGGGATCAAGCAATAAAAATCGAGTCAAATCCATTTGGGTTATTCTCTCAATTCCAATCGAATGCAACTGGATCTAGTATAGTATGAACTGGCGATCAGAACATATATGGATAGAACTTATAACGGGGTCTCGAAAAACAAGTAATTTTTGCTGGGCCTGTATCCTTTTTTTAGGTTCACTAGGATTCTTAGTGGTTGGAACGTCCAGTTATCTTGGTAAAAATCTGATATCCGTATTTCCGTCTCAGCAAATTCTTTTTTTCCCACAAGGGATCGTGATGTCTTTCTATGGAATCGCAGGTCTATTCATTAGTTCTTATTTGTGGTGCACAATTTCATGGAATGTAGGTAGTGGTTATGACCGATTTGATAGAAAAGAAGGGATAATGTCCCTTTTTCGTTGGGGATTTCCTGGAAGAAATCGTCGCATCTTCTTTCGTTTCTTTCTGAAAGATATCCAATCAATCAGAATGGAGGTGAAAGAGGGTCTTTTTCCTCGTCGTGTCCTTTATATGGAAATCAGGGGCCAAGGAGCCATTCCCTTGACCCGTACTGATGAGAATTTGACTCCACGAGAAATTGAACAAAAAGCTGCCGAATTGGCCTATTTCTTGCACGTACCCATTGAAATATTTTGAAATGAACTGAAGAATAAATCTCAGCATGAGAGAAGGAACTTAATACATCTCAAAAGCAGGGGGACGTATATGGACTATTAAAATATAATATAACTAATCAAATAAAATATATTAAGGAGAATATAGAGAATAGAAACTATTTGTACACAAAAACTCTTTTGTATACGCATACACATGGCGTCCAGCTTCATTCTTTAGACTAGTAAAATAGTAAAAAAGTATAATAAGTATAGATTCATCAAAGATCCTAACATGTATTTTTTTTCATTCGAAAAGGGCCCTTCTTCTATGTTCTATGTTCTATTCTAGATCCAAAGACTCAATTCTTACACAAAAACAAAAATAGGAAAAGAACCATAGGTTCGATACCTTGTTCTTGTTAGAGTTATAGGTTATATAACTCGTGCTTCATAGAAATCTCAGATAGAATCGACGAATGAAAAGGTTCATTAACAATTCACATCACGGATACAGAATGAAAAAAAAGAAAGCATTGGCTTCCCTCCCATATCTTGTGTCTATACTCTTTTTGCCCTGGTGGGTTTCTCTCTCATTTAATAAATGGCTAGAAACTTGGGTTCTTAATTGGTGGAATACCAGGCAATCCGAAATCCTTTTAAATGATATTAAAGATAAAAATGTTCTAGAAAAATTTCTGGAATTAGAAGAACTATTCCTGTTGGACGAGATGATAAAGGAGTACTCGGAGACACATATGCAAAGGCTTCGTATAGGAATGCACAAGGAAACGATACAATTGGTCCAAAGACACAATGAATCTCATTTCCATATCATTTTGCATTTCTCTACAAATCTAATCTGTTTCGCTATTCTAAGTGGTTATTTTTTTCTGGGAAATGAAGAACTTTTCATTCTAAATTCTTGGATTCAGGAATTTATCTATAACTTAAGTGATACAATCAAAGCTTTTTCGATTCTTTTAGTTACTGATTTATGGATCGGATTTCACTCGACCCATGGTTGGGAACTAATGATTGGTTCGATCTACAACGATTTTGGATTGGCTCAGAATGATCAGATTATATCTGGTCTTGTTTCCACTTTTCCAGTGATTCTAGATACAATTGTGAAATATTGGATCTTCCATTTTTTAAATCGTGTATCTCCTTCGCTTGTAGTAATTTATCATTCAATGAATGAATAATTCATTAGATCTTTTGATAT